GAATCAGGGAAAAACTCCATGAAAGGAACATTAATGATTCATATAAATCACTTAGTGGAAAATGTCCCGAATAAACCCAACGAGTAACTAATAATCCTGTTATACAGGAAAAAGTCATTATCATCCCCTTTTCGGATGAATCATATAGTTTTACGATTTCATCGACTAAAAAAGTTATGAAATGAATTGTAATTACAATTGAAACAATCGAAAAAGAAATATGAGTTAATATATGCTCTAAAGTTGAAAATATCATAATTTTTTTTTAAGGAGTCCCATAATTATAAAAAGGAAATCGGAAATTGAATTCATTATAGGATCTATTTACTTTTTTTAGGAGATGACATGCCGCCACTCGGACTCGAACCGAGATGCTCTAGCACTGCTTCCTAAGAGCAGCGTGTCTACCAATTTCACCATAGCGGCTTGTCTTGAATTCATAATACCCTATGAATAAGCAATCGTCTAGATTTAAGAATTAAATTGTTGCAATATTTTTTAGGAAAGATTCAAATTGATGAATAAAAATTCGTTCAAATAGGTATTTGAAGGTTCATTATTTGAATTTAGGCTCTTAGTTTTAGTGTGTATTTTAGACTCTCCTCGACTTGAACTCTTGGAAAACTAGATAGTCCAACTATGAATTAAGGGATAGAACCCCCCCCCCAAAAAAAACATTTTTGTTTTGTTTTAATGAACTGTTTTTGATTTATTTGATTTCAAACATCGAAACCAAAAAATCCATTTTATCAATGAACAAAAAAATTTTGGATCAGTAAAAATTGACACATATTTATCCAAAAAAATTTGTTAAGTGTTTTTGAGTGGATTGATGGCAATAAATATACAGGAATCTATATAGGAATTCATAGAAAATCCAAAAAGAAGAAAGTTGCACAAAAAGGTTTAGAATTTTAATCAATTAGTTTCAATGATTTTGATTTTTTACTCGCCTTTCTATAGAGAAAACGTGGATCTAGAGAAAAAAGAAAACCTTATATTCTTATATTATTGCTTATATTATTGTAAGAAACAGGCTGATGGGGAAAATAATACTCCCCACCTTGGAAATGAGAAAATATACTAAAAAGACAATTACGTATCTTATGTTTTTTTGTCAAAAAAAAAAGGATTCTTTTTTTTTTTTTGAATTCAGTACGGTAAAGAGAAAAATCCTTATTCTAATTCTAAGAGCGAAACAAATTCCATTTCCTATTGATTAACTCAACAGGGAATGGAAGGCGGGAATTTTATTTTTGAAACGAAATGAGTCAATTTTTGAGTCAAACCGATTCAGATTATTGTAACATGTTATGTTTTATTACTTATTTTATTTGTTTGTTGCACAAAAAAACTTTTGGAATTCCCGGTAGAAATAGATTTCCCTAAGGAAAACGCTTTTAACGCTGCCCAATACCCCTTCTTTTTCCAAAAATTTTTACGAATACGCTTTTTTGATGCAGAAGTACGTTTTTTTGGAACTGCCATTTAAATAAAAATTAAGAGATTACTCATTGGTATAGCTGGATGTGAAAGACATCTATTGTTCAAAAGAAATTTGCGCTTTGCCAATTCATTATGTATTTCTTTTCTAGATAATATTTTTGATTCTAAAATCAAAAAGAATACATAAGATGCGTGAAAGATATGGGAAAATAGCATAAACTATTTTTATTACTAAAAAAAAAGAATATTCTTTTTTTTTTTAGTAACTTGTCAAATTCGCGAAAAATATGCCTAATTTAACTTGAATTTGAAAGTTCGAAGGAGACTAGTAATTAATCTGCTTTTTTCATATGATTTGACCAATTGTAACTTCTTGATTTGAATATTTGAAGTATTTAGCAGAAACTTCTAAAGAATAAGTATAAAAAGAAATAAAAATTCAAAAATTCTATTTCTATTTAAGTTATTAAGTTAGTGCATATCTTTATTTTTTTATTGACTCCTTTCAAAAAGAGGTAAGATCCGGTGAATCGGAAACAATTAATATTAATTAAGAATTAAAAAACTTTTTTTATGGAACAGACATATCAATATGCGTGGATCATACCTTTCCTTCCACTTCCAGTTCCTATGTTAATAGGAGTGGGACTTCTTCTTTTTCCGACAGCAACAAAAAATCTCCGTCGTATGTGGGCTTTTTCGAGTATTTTATTGTTAAGTATAGTCATGATTTTTTCAACTAATCTGTCTATTCAGCAAATAAAAAGTAGTTCTATCTATCAATATGTATGGTCTTGGACCCTCGATAATGATTTTTCTTTAGAATTCGGCTACTTGATCGATCCACTTACTTCTATTATGTCAATGTTAATCACTACTGTTGGAATTATGGTTCTTATTTATAGTGATAATTATATGGCTCACGATCAAGGATACTTGAGATTTTTTGCTTATATGAGTTTTTTCAGTACTTCGATGTTGGGATTAGTTACTAGTTCTAATTTGATACAAATTTATATTTTTTGGGAATTGGTTGGAATGTGTTCCTATCTAT